GAGGAAACTGATATGATAAATCGTGATAGTCCTTCCATTAGCAATGGAGTGTCGGGTTTTGAATTAGATTGGATAGCAGGACGGAAATAGAATTCCTTTTTTAGTTCTGGAAAGGCCAGAAGATACTTTAGTATACATATTCATCAAAGTCTTTGAGTACTCCGGCATTCAATCAATATTAATTCGATTGAATGGGTAATTGGCTTTTACTTAGATACTTTTATTCTTTTTTCGTTAACCTCTAGTCAAGAACAGAACATAATAAGACGCCCTCCGATTGTTTTCATAGAGACAATTAAGGAGATGGTAAGAATTAGATCAAAACAAAATGGGAAAGAAATAGGGTATGGGCTAGTAGTGATCTACTATTCTTCTATAAGTTTTTACTTAACTTAATGAAGGGCAACAAAAGAAAGAATAGATTTTTATTATTTCGACATATTAGTATCATTTCTTTGATACTTCCAAGGGGGTCTCCACATATTTTGCTTGTGCTTAACCTTTTCTGATTATACTAGAAATTTTATAAGACCCAATTAGAAGTGATAATTGGATTTATTGGATTGCTTCATCAACAATGTTAGGTCAGAATTACTTTTTGACTCTGCGTCAGTGATTCCACTATTATTTATTAGTGAACAATAATTCAATAATTCCTTCATATAGATAGGGGACATAATTCACATGGATATAGTAAATCTCGCTTGGGCTGCTTTAATGGTAGTCTTTACATTTTCCCTTTCACTCGTAGTATGGGGAAGAAGTGGACTCTAGAAATACTACTAATTGAGTTTCGTAATTAAACTGTATCCATTTTTTTTTTTATAAATCTTTCAGTTCCGAAAAGCCTTTTTTAAATTTAAATTTCACTATTTCAACACTATTTCAATTTAAAATTCAATTTTTAAATTGAAATAGAAAATATCTGCATTTCCAAACGTTCTTGGGTTTTAGTGTAGTACTGTAGTTTATGAATAATATATATGAAGAATACTCTTTCAATCAAACAAATATTTAAATTATTTCCGTGTTCCTATTTCGAACGTAAAAAGAATACAAAGTAAAAGAAATACAAATGGTAGTAAATTTATTCCAACTGAATTCTTGATCAATTTTCTATTTCGATGAACCGACTCTTACCAAAATTAGATATGGACCGTGAGGAAGAGCTCCACTTTTTTTATTTTACTTTTTTGTTTCCCTTTTTATTATTCAAAGATAAAATAGTTCTGTTATTACATTACGTAGATACACATTTTCTATCGGAAACAACACAGACATAGTAGTTGTCTAACCCGATACTACACAGACTAAAATATTGTCTTGGGCGAGTCACATATTGCGCACTTCCTGTTTGTTTTAATATTTGGGAAATTTTATTTAGGTTGTGTTTTTTTTATTGAACTCACTGTTCAAACGTTAAAAATTGACGAGGTTTACTAACCCTTTCCCCCTTTTTTCGAAATCCGAAGAAGTTTCCATGGATCATCTGTCAACTGATCGATCAATGACTTCTTCGTCGGAATGCTAATAAAAAGATTATTTTCTTTTATTATACCCATCGAAGAGGCCTTTGATTTTTTTGATCGGGATTCATATTGAAAATAATCAGCAATCCGGGAATTAGAATCGTACGAGTCGCTTTTCGATCATTTCTAATTGATTGAAATCAACACAAATTAAATACAAGACAGATGTATAAAGCAAAGAAATAGAATTGGGGGGGGCACTATATATATTATATATATAATATGTAATTGATATCCATATATATATACACCGATATATAGTAATATGGCGATACTATTGTAGATTGATCTCTATTAAATTAACTTGCATTACAATACACCCTTATAGACTACAATAACATTATTGTAGTTATAGTATGGATAGTATGGTAGAAAGAAATATCTGAATCTTTCTACCATACTATCCATACTATAGAATACGGCTAATTCTAGTCTGCCCATTTCATTTAAGACACGAAATTTGAATCCCTTTCTTCTGTTCAATTATTGATAAGAACAAAAAAGTCAAGTTTAATTCAAATTAATCACCTTGGCTGACTGTTTTTACGTATATTATAAGTAAAAAAGCAGTAGGAACTAGAATAAACAGTGCAGTAGCAATAAATGCGAGAATATTTACTTCCATAATCTCATTGTTTCATTTTTCTTTAATTCGCAATAACTCGGGAGTTAATCCCATAGAGATAATAAATCTTTCGCTTGTAAATTCAATGGGATGAATTACATCTCGATGATATCGAATCGGATCAATATCATGAATAACAATATCTGCACTATCAAATCAACTCATCGTCAAGAATTGAATAGTATAACATAGGAAGATCTTTTATCCATACGGAACTCAAAATTGTATTCCTGATCCAACCAAGACTTCCTTTATTTTTTTTTATTTATCATTCTTTTCCATTCTTTCTTTTCTATAATCTACCGCCCTCTTTGTACAACCATCTGATAAAGTATCATCGAACCCT